CCTGGTCATTTGATTTGGTAATAAAGATAATAACGAATAGAAAGGAATTAATGACTTGGACTGGGTATTAACGGTCAATCTCCGGTAGAAGGTTCCGTCGGAACAATTATTTATTTCAGGTACCTCTTAAATAAAAAAAAAAAGAGAGAAAATGTGGGGAGAAATGACAAGAAGATATTGGAACATGAATTTTGAAGAGATGGTGAAAGCAGGAGTTCATTTTGGCCATGGTACTAGGAAATGGAATCCTAGAATGGCACCTTACATCTCTTCAAAGCGTAAAGGTATTCATATTACAAATCTTACTCGAACTGCTCGTTTTTTGTCAGAAGCCTGTGATTTAGTTTTTGATGCAGCAAGTATAGGAAAACACTTCTTAATAGTTGGTACCAAAAATAAAGCAGCCAATTTAGTAGCATCAGCTGCAATAAGGGCTCGGTGTCATTATGTTAATAAAAAATGGCTCGGTGGTATGTTAACGAATTGGTCCACTACAGAAATGAGACTTCATAGGTTCAGGAACTTGAGATCGGAACAAAATACGGGGAAACTCAACTGTCTCCCGAAAAGAGATGTAGCAATGTTGAAGAGGCAATTATCTCACTTGCAAACCTATCTGGGCGGGATCAAATATATGACGGGGTTACCCGATATTGTAATCATCGTTGGTCAGCAAGAAGAATATACGGCTCTTCGAGAATGTCTCACTTTGAGGATTCCAACAATTTGTTTAATCGATACAAATTGTGACCCGGATCTCGCAAAGATTCCGATTCCAGCGAACGATGACGCTATAGCTTCAATCCGATTTATTCTTAACAAATTAGTATCCGCAATTTGTGAGGGCAGTTCTAGCTATATAAGAAATTGTTGATTAGGATAAGTCAATGACTTTGGAAACTCCATAAATTGATTGAATCGGTTACTATCCCTGAGTCTCAAAAAAGAGATCAAAATCACTGGGGATATTATGTGATCACTTGGGATCCGAAATATACGATTGATTCAAAGTAGACGAGTTGAGAAAGAGATACGAGATGGCTGAATCAAAATAATTCCTTTTTAAGTTCTATTTATGTCAGAGGGCAATATGAATGTTTTACCCTGTTCCATCAACTCACTAAAAGCGTTATACGATATATCCGATGTGGAAGTAGGCCAACATTTTTATTGGCAAATAGGGGGTTTCCAAGTCCATGCCCAAGTACTTATCACTTCTTGGGTTGTAATTGCTATCTTATTAGGTTCAGCCACTATAGCTGTTCGGAATCCACAAACCATTCCAACCGACGGTCAGAATTTCTTCGAATATGTCCTCGAATTCATTCGAGACTTGAGCAAAACTCAGATTGGAGAAGAATATGGTCCTTGGGTTCCCTTTATTGGAACTATGTTCCTATTTATTTTTGTTTCTAACTGGTCAGGTGCCCTTTTACCCCGGAAAATCATACAGTTACCGCATGGAGAGTTAGCTGCACCCACGAATGATATAAATACTACTGTTGCTTTAGCTTTACCTACGTCAGTGGCATATTTCTATGCGGGTCTTACCAAAAAAGGATTGGGTTATTTCGGTAAATACATTCAACCAACTCCAATACTTTTACCAATTAACATCCTAGAAGATTTTACAAAACCCTTATCACTTAGTTTTCGACTTTTCGGGAATATATTAGCGGATGAATTAGTAGTTGTTGTTCTTGTTTCTTTAGTACCTTCGGTGGTTCCTATACCTGTCATGTTCCTTGGATTATTCACAAGCGGGATTCAGGCTCTTATTTTTGCAACTTTAGCCGCAGCTTATATAGGTGAATCCATGGAGGGCCATCATTGACTAGCTTCCGAAATGGTCTTAAAAAAAAGCTTATCCCAACTCATACCGGTATATACGATCTAGAATAGGAGCAAAAAAAAAAATGTATGATATTAGAGAATTAAAAAAAAGTAAGGGGGGTCGAGCTGGGTATATGTAAGGGCTCTAAGCCAATCCCTGTATATGTTTCGAAGAATGATTCTAGAATCCGGTTCAATAGAAGATACGGATGGTTTACGTTATTAAAGAAACAATGTATATGTGATATTAGATATTCACTAGTTATATATGGGCTATCATATATATTATTTCCCATCCCACTGAATTTAGACGGATTCCAATGCAAGCCCTTCCGTTTTATCTGTGACTGTGGATTGAATGAATAAACAAATGAAGTCAAGCATGCATATAGAAGAGAAAGAGCGAAGAATTGAAAGAATGGAATGGTTCGGAACAAAGAAATGGAAGAACTGGAACCGTATAGATTTACAAAGACTCCACGGATAGGAACTAAAAACGAGATATCGAAGTAGCTCTGATGATTCAGTAATATTATTATTTCAATTCAGAGTTCTTAGTTCTTTTTTTTTTTTTTCGGATAGATCTTAAGTGATGGAATAATGAAGTAATAATTCATCGGTTGATTGTATCATTAACCATTTCTTTTTTTTTGGTGCGAGGAACTTA